TTTTTTTTTTATTTTATATATAAAAAGTATTAAAAATGGTTTAATAACATGTTTAAATTAAAAATTCATTAAATTTATATATATATATATATTAAATATTTAATATATTTATATATAATATTAATATATTAAATAATATTTTAAAATTATTAATTATATTAATTTAATATAATTTATTTGAATTATAAAAATTTAAATAGCAATTTAGGTATTTAATTTAATATTATAAAGAAAAAAAGAGAGAAATTATTCAATATTTAATAATTAATATTAAATATTTTATATACTTATATTTTTTTTATATTAAATATTTAATATATATATATAATTATATTAATATATTTATAAATTATATATATATATATAAATTTATTCATTTTTATATGAATATTATTATAAAAAAATTATATTTTAACTTTTATTTATATTATTTAATAAATATTTTAATATAAAAAAAAAAAAAAAAAATCTATATGAAAAAATTTTATATATAAATAAATTTTTATGATTTATGAAATTTAATTTAAATTTATTTTACATGTAAATTTTAGTGTTAATTTTTAATTATTTTAATAATAATTATTATTTATTGCAGTAATTAAAATTAAAAATTTAAGAAATTAAGATTTAGTAATATTTAATTTTATTAACAAATTTTGTGCCAGCAGTTGCGGTTATACAAAAAATAATTTAAATTTTATCAGTATATAATAAATAGTAATTATTATTAAATTAAATATTAAATTATTAAGTGAAATTTTAATTTAATTAAAATTTATGTAAATATTATGATTTATTAAATTTTATAAAAAACTAGGATTAGATACCCTATTATTAAAAATTAAATTTGTAATACTAAAATAGTAGATAATAATTTATTGAAACTTAAATAATTTGGCGGTATTTTAGTTCATTTAGAGGAATCTGTTTAATAATTGATAATCCACGAATAAATTTACTTAATTTATTATTTTGTATATCGTTGTTAGAAAAATATTTTTTAATAAAAATAATATTTTAAAATTTTTATATAAAATTAATTCAGATCAAGATGCAGATTATAATTAAGAATATAATGGATTACAATAAATAAATTTAAATGAATAATATTTTTTAATAAATATTTGAAGGTGGATTTAAATGTAATTTTAATTAATTTATTAAAATGATTATATATTAAAATATGTACATATTGCCCGTCGCTTTCATTAATAAATTGGAATAAGTCGTAACAAAGTAGAGGTACTGGAAAGTGTTTCTAGAAAGAACAAATTAGAGCTTGATAAAAGTATTTCATTTACATTGAAAAGATATTATATTATAATTAATTTGAGGGGGATAAATTAATAAAGTATAAAATAATAAAAAAATTTTTAATATTAAAATAACTTAATGGGGGTTAAAGTATATTTAATAGAAAAAATAATAAAATTTATAGTAAATTAGTATTGTAAAAGAAATTTGAAATAATTTGAAAATAAAATTATTAAAAAGTAAATTTAATTTATTGTATCTTGTGTATCAGAGTTTATTAATAATATTTTTTATTTAAAAATTTTCTCGAATTTAAAAGAGATAATTAATTATTAAAGTTAATGTTGTATAATTATTTTAAATAATTAATTTGAAATGAAATGTTAATCGTTTTTAAATATATCTAGTTTTTTTAGAAAAAAATTTAATTTTAAATTTTAAAATTATATAATTTTAATTGATTAAAATTATATTTTTAAAATTAAATATTTTAAGGGATAAGCTTTAAAATAAATTTTTATAATAAATTTATTGTAAAATTAAAATTTTTAAAATTTATATTGTTTATAAATTATAATTTTTTATAAATAATTTTAATTAAATTAAAATTTAATATTTATTTAATTTTTTATTAAAAAATATTTTATAATAAATTAAATATAGATATAATGATAAAATTAGTATATAATTTGAATAAAAATAGTTTATTATTTGATAATTTAATAAAAGGAATTCGGCAAAAATTTATATTCACTTGTTTATCAAAAACATGTCTTTTTGATTAATAATTTAAAGTCTAATCTGCCCACTGATAATAATATTAAAGGGCTGCAGTATTTTGACTGTACAAAGGTAGCATAATCATTAGTCTCTTAATTGGTGACTTGTATGAAAGATTTGATGAAATATATACTGTCTCTTTTTAATTTATAAAATTTAATTTTTTAGTTAAAAAGCTAAAATATATTTAAAAGACGAGAAGACCCTATAGAGTTTTATATTTAATTAAATTAAAATTTTTTATAAGATTTATAATTATAATTTTTTTTGAATATTATGTTGGGGTGACAAAAAAATTAAAATAACTTTTTTTATAAATTAACATTAATAAATGAGTCAATGATCCGTAATTTACGATTATAAGAAAAAATTACCTTAGGGATAACAGCGTAATTTTTTTTTTAATTTACGATTATAAGAAAAAATTACCTTAGGGATAACAGCGTAATTTTTTTTTTTAGTTCAAATAAGAAAAAAAGTTTGCGACCTCGATGTTGGATTAAGATAAAATTTAAATGCAAAAGTTTAAAATTTTTGATCTGTTCGATCATTAAAATCTTACATGATCTGAGTTCAAACCGGTGTAAGCCAGGTTGGTTTCTATCTTTAAATTAATAAAATATTTTAGTACGAAAGGATCAAATATTTAAAATAATTTTATATTTAAGAATTTTAATAATAAATAAGTTATATATAACTATTTTGGCAGAAAAAATGTAATGATTTTAGAAATCATAAATATATAATTTAATTATATATGTAGTAAATGATAATAAAAGATATAATAATAATAATTTTAGGAATATTAATTTTAATTTTAGGGGTATTAATTGGAGTTGCTTTTCTTACATTATTAGAGCGTAAAGTTTTAGGATATATTCAAATTCGTAAAGGTCCTAATAAAGTTGGATATATAGGAATTTTACAACCTTTTTCAGATGCTATTAAATTATTTACTAAGGAACAAATTTTTCCAATTTATTCTAATTATATATCTTATTATTTTTCTCCTATTATTAGTTTTATTTTATCTTTAATAGTTTGAATATTAATTCCTTATTATTTTAATATAATTAGATTTAATTTAGGTATTTTATTTTTTTTATGTTGTACTAGAATGGGGGTTTATACTGTTATAGTAGCAGGGTGATCATCAAATTCTAATTATTCATTATTAGGGGGATTACGAGCTGTTGCTCAAACAATTTCATATGAAGTAAGATTAGCTTTAATTATATTATCTAGAATTGTTTTAATTATGGATTTTAATATAATAAAATTTTTTATTTATCAAGATTTAGTTTGATTTTTTTTTTTGATATTACCATTGAGAATATGTTGAATTTCATCAAGATTAGCTGAAACTAATCGAACTCCTTTTGATTTTGCAGAGGGGGAGAGAGAATTAGTTTCAGGGTTTAATATTGAATATAGAAGAGGGGGATTTGCTTTAATTTTTTTGGCAGAATATTCAAGAATTTTATTTATAAGAATATTATTTGTTTTATTATATATAGGGGGTTATAGTATATCTTTATTATTTTATTTAAAATTAGTTTTTATTTCATTTTTATTTATTTGAGTTCGTGGTACATTACCTCGTTATCGGTATGATAAATTAATATATTTATCTTGAAAAAGATATTTACCTATTTCTTTAAATTATTTATTATTTTTTATTGGTATAAAAATATTTTTAAGTTAGTTATTAATTTTAGTATAAATTAATAGAATAAATTTATTCTTTCTTAAGTTTTCAAAACAAATGCTTTAACAAGCTCATTAATTAATTGAAAATTAAATTATCTCAAATTTTATTAGTAATTGGATTAATAAGAAAATAAGAAAAATATATAATAGTAAGTAATTGACCAGCGATAATATAAGGGTCTTCAACAGGACGAGCTCCAATTCAAGTTAATAGAATAACAATAGATACTATAGTTCAAAATAATATTTGATTAATAGGATAAAATTGAATTCCTTGGATTTTTTTATTAAAAGTTAGTGGTAAAATAATTAAAATTAAAATAGATATAATTAAAGCAATAACTCCTCCTAGTTTATTAGGAATAGATCGTAAAATTGCATAAGCAAATAAAAAATATCATTCAGGTTGAATATGAATTGGAGTTACTAAAGGATTGGCAGGGATAAAATTATCAGGGTCTCCTAAAAGATAGGGATTAGTTAATGTTAATATTATTAATAATATTGATATAATAATAAATCCAATTAAGTCTTTAAAAGTAAAAAATGGATGGAAAGGAATTTTATCTAGGTTTCTATTAATTCCTAAGGGGTTATTAGAACCTGTTTGATGTAAAAATAATAAGTGAATTATAGTTAATATTAAAATAATAAAAGGAAATAAAAAGTGAAAAGAGTAAAAACGAGTTAAAGTAGCGTTATCAACAGCAAATCCTCCCCAAATTCAATTTACTAATATTGTTCCTAAGTAAGGAATAGCAGATAAAAGATTTGTAATAACTGTTGCCCCTCAAAATGATATTTGACCTCAAGGTAAGACATATCCTATAAATGCTGTGGCTATTAAAATAAATAGAATAATAATTCCTACTATTCAAGTATATTTTAAATTAAATGATTCATAATAAATTCCTCGTCCAATATGTAAGTAAATACAAATAAAAAAAAAAGAAGCACCATTAGCATGTAAAGTTCGAATTAATCATCCATAATTAACATTTCGACAAATGTAATTTACACTATAAAAAGCTAATTCAATATTAGCAGTATAGTATATAGTTAAAAATAATCCAGTTAAAATTTGAATAATTAAACATAATGCTAATAATGATCCAAAATTTCATCATAATGAAATATTAGATGGAGAAGGTAAATCAATTAATGACCCATTAATAATTTTAATTAATGGGTGAGTTTTTCGTAAAGGAAAAAATTTATTTATCATTAGTATAAAGTTATTAATTAATTTGATAATCGCAGAGGTCCAAAAAAAATATTAGTAATATTTACTACAGCTACTAAGGTAATAAATAAGTAAATAATTAATATTATTATTATTAAATGAGTATAATTATTATATAATTTTGATAGATTAATTTTATTTTCATTATTAAAAAAAATGAATAAATTTTTAAAATTATTTATTTCATAATTATTTATGAAATTTAATCAATTTATATTATATATATATATATATCTTAATGAAATTGATATTAAAAAAGTAAAGGTTAAAATTAATTTTATATAAAAATTATTAAAAAATATTTCATTAGAGGCAATTCTTGATACATAAATAAATAAAACTAATAATCCTCCTAAAAATACTAAAAATAAAATATATGAAAATCAATATGTATTAATTAATATTCCAGATAATAAACAAGTTAATAAAGTTTGAAATAAAATTATTAATCCTATAGATAAAGGATGATTAAAAAATAATATTATAATAGAAAATATTATAATTAATAGGGATAAAAATATTTTTATGATTTCAAAGAATAGTTTAAAAAAAAATAATAATTTTGGAGATTATTGATAAAGAATTTCTTTTTCTTTGAAGTTTTTAAAGTAATATACTTATTTTTGATTTACAAGACCAATATTTTAATTTTAAATTATAAAAACAAATGATAATTTTAAATATATGATTTATTATTTTTATTATATTTTTATGTGGGAATATAATTTTTATTTCTAAACATAAACATTTATTAATTGTTTTATTAAGATTAGAATATATTGTATTAAGAGTATTTTTTTTAATATTAATTTATTTAAATTATATTGAATATGAAATGTATATGTTAATAATCTTTTTATTATTTACTGTTTGTGAAGGTGCCTTAGGATTATCAATTTTAGTTTCTATAATTCGTACTCATGGAAATGATTATTTTAAAAGATTTAATTTATTATAAATGATAAAATTTTTAATAATAATAATTTTTATAATTCCTTTATGTTTTATAAAAAATATATTTTGAATGGTTCAAATAATATTAATATTAATTATGTTTATTTTTATAAATTTAAGTTTAAATATTAATAATTTTTCTAATTTAAGATATATGATAGGTTGTGATTTAATTTCTTTTGGTTTAATTTTATTAAGAATTTGAATTTGTATATTAATAATTATGGCAAGAGAGTCATTATATAAAAATAATTTTTATATTAATTTTTTTTTATTAAATATTATTATTTTATTAATTATATTATATTTAACATTTAGAGTATTAAATTTATTTATATTTTATTTATTTTTTGAGGGAAGATTAATTCCAACTTTATTATTAATTATTGGTTGAGGTTATCAACCTGAGCGAATTCAAGCAGGTATATATTTATTATTTTATACTTTATTTGCATCTTTACCAATATTAATAGGAATTTTTTTTATTTTTAATTATATAAATTATTTAACTATTTATTTTATAAAATTTTTTCATATAGATTTATATTTATTATATATATCAATAATTTTAGCTTTTTTAGTAAAAATACCTATATATTTTGTACATTTATGATTACCTAAGGCTCATGTTGAGGCTCCAGTTTCTGGTTCAATAATTTTAGCGGGAATTATATTAAAATTAGGGGGATATGGATTATTACGTATTTTAATTCTTTTTCAAAATATTGGTATAAAAATAAATTTTATTTGAATTATTATTAGATTATTAGGAGGTTTATATATTAGATTAAATTGTTTTTGTCAAGTAGATATAAAATCTTTAATTGCTTATTCATCAGTTGCTCATATAAGTTTAGTAATTGGGGGAATTATAACAATAAATTATTGAGGTTATTTAGGTTCTTATATTATAATAATTGGGCATGGATTATGTTCATCAGGAATATTTTGTTTAGCAAATATTAATTATGAACGTTTACATAGTCGAAGATTATTTATAAATAAAGGAATAATAAATTTTATACCTTCTATAAGATTATGATGATTTTTATTAATGTCTTCTAATATAGCAGCTCCTCCTTCAATAAATTTAATGGGAGAAATTAGATTAATTAATAGATTAGTAAGTTGGTCTTGATTATCAATAATTATATTAATTATAATATCTTTTTTTAGAGCAGGTTATAGATTATATTTATATTCTTATACTCAACATGGTAAGTATAATTTAAGAATTTATAGATTTTATACTGGAGTTTCTCGTGAGTATTTAATATTAATTTTACATTGATTACCTTTAAATATTTTAATTTTAAAAATTGAATATTTTATAATTTGATTTTAATTTAAATAATTTAAGTAAAATATTGATTTGTGGCGTCAAAAATATGAGAAATCATTTTAAATTATTAAAAATTATTCAATTTGTTTCATTAGATTTTTTTTTTTGTTTTTTTTTAGAATAATAAGTTTTTTTTTTATAATTTATTTTATTATAGAAAATATAATTTTATTTTTAGAGTGAGAAATCATTTCTTTTAATTCTATAAGTATTGTTATATCTATTATTTTAGATTGAATATCATTATTATTTATAATATTTGTATTAATAATTTCATCTTCTGTTATTTATTATAGAAAAAGATATATAAGATCTGAAGTGAATTTAAATCGATTTATTATTTTAGTATTATTATTTGTTTTTTCAATAATTTTATTAATTATTAGTCCTAATATAATTAGAATTTTTTTAGGTTGGGATGGATTAGGTTTAGTTTCTTATTGTTTAGTAATTTATTATCAGAATGTCAAATCTTATAATGCTGGTATATTAACTGCTTTATCTAATCGAATTGGGGATATTATGATTTTAATAGTGATTTCTTGAATAATAAATTATGGGAGTTGAAATTATATTTTTTATTTAAATTTTATAAATAATGATTATTCTATAAATATTATTGGAGTTTTAGTAATTATTGCAGCTATGACTAAAAGAGCTCAAATTCCTTTTAGTTCTTGGTTGCCTGCTGCAATAGCAGCTCCAACTCCTGTTTCTGCTTTAGTTCATTCTTCAACATTGGTAACTGCTGGAGTATATTTATTAATTCGATTTAATATATTATTAATTGATATATTTTTTTTTAAGTTATTATTATTATTATCTGGATTAACAATATTTATAGCTGGAATTTCTGCTAATTATGAATTTGATTTAAAAAAGATTATTGCTTTATCAACTTTAAGACAATTAGGTTTAATAATAAGAATTTTAAGAATAGGATTACCAGAGTTAGCTTTTTTTCATTTATTAACTCATGCTATATTTAAAGCTTTATTATTTATATGTGCGGGAGTAATTATTCATATAATAAATGATAATCAAGATATTCGTTTTATAGGTGGTATTAGATTATATATTCCAATAACATCTTTATGTATAAATATTTCTAATTTAGCTTTATGTGGAATTCCTTTTTTAGCAGGATTTTATTCTAAGGATTTAATTTTAGAAATAGTAAGAATAAGAAATTTAAATATATTAATTTTTTTTTTATATTATTTTTCTACTGGTTTAACAATATTTTATACAATTCGTTTGTTAATATATTTAATAATTAATGAATATAATTTATTTTCTGTATATAATTTATATGACGAAGATTATATTATATTAAAAAGTATATTTTTATTATTGTTTATAAGATTAGTTACTGGAAGATTTTTAATATGAATAATTTTTAATTATCCTTATATGATTTATTTATCATTTAATATAAAAATAATAGTTATTTATGTTAGATTAATTGGTTTATTTATAGGTTATTTAATTAGAAATATAAGAATTTATTCAATAAATAAATTTTTGATAACTTATAATTTAAGAAATTTTTTATCTTTAATGTGATTTATGCCAAATTTATCTACTTATGGGTTAAATTATTATTTTTTAAATTATAGTCAAAATTTAGTGAAAAATATTGATATAGGTTGAATAGAATTATACAGAGGTCAGGGTATATTTAAAATTATTAAAAATTATTCAATTTTTTATTATTTATATCAAATAAATAATTTTAAAATTTATTTATTTAGATTTATTTTATGAATAATAATTTTTTATTTTATATTATTAATTTAAAAAAAAATTTAAATAGCTTATATTAGAGCATAATATTGAAGATATTAGGGAGATTATATAATCTTTAAATATTTATAAAAAAAATTTTTTATTTTTACAATGAAAATGTAATGTTTTAATTAAACTATATAAATGAAAAAATGAAAAATAAATAAGAAATAAGAAATAAGAAATATTAATGATTTTAATCACTATAAATTAAGTTAGCAGCTTAATTATTATATATTTCAAAATTTTAATTGGAATATAAAATTCAATAATATCATTAACAGTGATATACCTCTAATTTGGTTTCAATTAATGTAAATAAGGAGTTAATTAACTCATTCTTTTAAGTCGAAATTAAATGCAATTTATTGCTTCTTATTTAAGATAAATTGATTAATCAATATTTTTTGAATGCAAATCAAATGTTTTATTTAAACTATAATCCTTAATTAGTTCAGTTAAGTATATTTTGATTTCATTCATGATATAATCCTAATAATAAGATAATTAAAAAAAAAAATCTAATTTTTAATAATATAATAAAGTTGACTAAATTAAAGGATATAATAATTGGAAAGAGGAGAGCAATTTCAACATCAAAAATTAAAAAAATTACTGTAATTAAAAAAAAATGTAAAGAAAAAGGAATTCGGGCTGAAGATTTAGGGTCAAATCCGCATTCAAATGGGGAGCATTTTTCTCGGTCTAAAAATGATTTTTTTGATAAAATTATTGATAATAATATTATAATATTAGAAATAATAATAATTAAAATTGATATAATTAATAATAGAATAATTATTTATATTAAAAATAAATTAAACTTTTTGATTGGAAATCAAATATACTAAATATATTATATAAATAAATTAATTTCCCCATCAGTAAATAGAGATATAAAGGAATAATCATACTACATCAACAAAATGTCAATATCATGCTGCTGCTTCAAATCCAAAATGATGTTTATTAGAAAAGTGGTTATTTAAATGACGTAAAAAACATGTTATTAAAAAAATTGTTCCGATAATTACATGTAATCCGTGAAATCCTGTTGCTATAAAAAAAGTTGATCCATAAATTCTATCTGCGATAGTAAATGGTGCTTCAAAATATTCGTATGCTTGAAGAATAGTAAAGTAAATTCCTAATATAATAGTAATAAATAATCTTTGTCTAGTTTGTGAATAATTATTTTCTATTAATGCATGATGAGCTCAAGTTACAGTTACTCCTGATCTAATTAGGATAATAGTATTTAATAAAGGAATTTGAAATGGATTGAATGGAGTAATATTTAATGGTGGTCATATAGCTCCAATATCAATATTAGGGGATAAACTTCTATGAAAAAAAGCTCAAAAGAAAGATAAAAAAAAGAAAATTTCTGAAATAATAAAAAGGATTATTCCTCATCGTAATCCTTTTGAAACTAAAATAGTATGTTTACCTTGTATAGTTCCTTCTCGACAAATATCTCGTCATCATTGATATATAGTTATAATAATAATGATATAACCTAAAATTATTAAGTTTATATTAAAATTATGAAATCATTTAATTATACCAGTGACTAAAGTTATTACACCAATAGCTCCAGTTAAAGGTCATGGTCTATAATCTACTAAATGGTATGGATGATTATGGTTTATTGTCATTAATTTACTTCTCTAGAATAAAGAGTTCTAAGAATAGAAATTACATAAGATTGAATAATAGCAACAGCTGATTCTAAGATTAAAAGTAAAATTTGTAGAAAAATTAAAATAAATAATATTAAAAAAGATAAATTAGAACTTGTTCTTCTTAATAAAGTTAATAATAAATGTCCTGCAATTATATTAGCTGTTAAACGAACAGCTAAAGTTCCAGGACGAATAATATTACTAATAGTTTCAATTAATACTATAAATGGTATTAAAATTCTTGGAGTTCCTTGAGGAATTATATGAATAAACATATGTTGATAATTATTAATTCATCCATATAATATAAATCTAATTCATAATCTTAATGAAATTGATAATGAAATAGTTAAATGACTTGTTCTAGTAAAAATATATGGGAATAAACCTAAAAAATTATTAAATATAATGAAAGTAAATAATGAAATAAAAATAAAGGTTGATCCGTTAAATCTATTAATACCTAATAATATTTTAAATTCATTATGAAGTTTATTAGTAATAAAATTTCATAAAATATAATATCGATTAGGAATTAATCAGAAAGAATAAGGAATAAATATTAATCCAATAAAAGTTCTAAGTCAATTTAATGGTAAGTTGAATAAATTTGTTGAAGGATCAAAAATAGAAAATAAATTACTTATCATTTTCAATTTATATTTTTAAAATTTTTTTTATTAAAATAAAATAATTTTTTAAAATTATTAATATTAAAAATATAGTAATTTATAATATTAAATAAAATAAAAATTATAATAAAAAAAATAAAAGATAATAATCAATTAATAGGTATTATTTGTGGAATAAAAGAATATTACAAATGTAATAATATAAATTTGACATATTTATGTTATAAATTTAACTAATTCTTTCATTAGAAGTAATTGCTAATTTACTATAAAATGGTTTAAGAGACCAATACTTGCTTTCAGTCATCTAATGATGAATAATTATTAATTCAATTAATAAAATTTTTAATAGAAATTCTTTCAATTACAATAGGTATGAAACTGTGATTAGCACCACAAATTTCTGAACATTGACCAAAAAAGATTCCAGGTCGATTAATAAAAAATCTAGTTTGATTTAATCGACCTGGATTTGCATCTACTTTTACCCCTAATGAAGGGATTGTTCATGAATGAATTACATCAGTAGCAGTTACTATAATTCGAATTTGATTATTTATAGGTAAAATAATTCGATTATCAACGTCTAATAAACGAAAATTTTCAAGGATATTTTTATTATATTGAATTATATATGAATCAAATTCAATATTATTAAAATCTGAATATTCATAACTTCAATATCATTGATGTCCAATAGATTTTAAAGTAATTAGAGGATTATTAAGTTCATCTAATAAATATAATAAACGTAAGGAAGGTAAAGCAATAAAAATTAATGTAATTGCTGGAATAATAGTTCAAATTAATTCAATTATTTGTCCTTCTAATAAAAATCGATTAATAAATTTATTAAAAAATAATACAAATATTAAATATCCTACTAAAATAGTAATTATAATTAAAATAATTAAAGTATGATCATGAAAAAAAATAATTTGTTCTATTAAAGGTGAAGCACCATTTTGAAGATTTAAATTAGATCAAGTTGGCATTTCTAAAAAAAGGATAATCCTTTATAAATGGGGTTTAAATCCATTACATGTCATCTGCCATATTAGAAATTTCTTAAAATAGGTAATTCATTATAAGAATGTTCTGCAGGAGGTAAATTTTGTAATCATTCAATTGAGGAAGGTATATTTAAAGAAAATAAAATTATACGTTGATTAATTATTGATTCTCAAATAATTATTATTATTATTATTATTGATAATAAAGAAATATATGATCCAAATGAAGAAATAATATTTCATGAAGTAAAACTATCAGGATAATCAGAGTATCGTCGTGGTATACCTGATAAACCTAGAAAATGTTGAGGGAAAAAAGTTAAATTTACTCCAATAAATATTGATAAGAATTGAATTTTTAGTAAATAAGGATTTAATGATAATCCTGTAAATAAGGGATATCAATGAATAAATCCTCCTATAATTGCAAATACTGCCCCTATAGATAAAACATAATGAAAATGAGCTACAACATAATAGGTATCATGTAATGTTACATCAATAGAAGAATTAGCTAAAATTACTCCTGTTAATCCTCCAACTGTAAATAGGAAAACAAATCCTAATCTTCATAAAATAGATGGTCTATAATTAATTTGAGATCCATGTAAAGTTGCTAATCAACTAAAAATTTTAATTCCTGTAGGTACAGCAATAATTATAGTTGCAGAAGTGAAATAAGCTCGAGTATCAATATCTATTCCTACTGTAAATATATGATGTGCTCAGACAATAAATCCTAATAAACCAATTGCTATTATAGCATAAATTATCCCTAAACATCCAAAAGTTTCTTTTTTTCCACTTTCTTGTGAAATAATATGAGAAATTATTCCAAATCCAGGTAAAATTAAAATATAAACTTCTGGGTGACCAAAAAATCAAAATAAATGTTGATATAAAATAGGATCCCCTCCTCCCGCAGGGTCAAAAAATGAAGTATTAAGATTTCGATCTGTTAAAAGTATAGTAATAGCTCCAGCTAAAACAGGTAAAGATAATAATAAAAGTAAAGCAGTAATTCCAACAGCTCAAACGAAAAGAGGTATTTGGTCAAATGATATATGATTAATTCGTATATTAATAATAGTTGTAATAAAATTAATAGCTCCTAAAATAGAAGAAATTCCAGCTAAATGTAAAGAAAAAATAGCTAAATCAACTGAGCTTCCTCCATGAGCAATATTAGATGATAGCGGGGGGTAAACTGTTCATCCAGTTCCTGCCCCATTTTCAACGATTCTTCTAGAAATTAAAAGAGTTAATGATGGGGGTAGTAATCAAAATCTTATATTATTTATTCGTGGGAAAGCTATATCTGGAGCCCCCAATATTAATGGTACTAGTCAATTTCCAAATCCTCCAATTATAATTGGTATAACTATAAAAAAAATTATAATAAAAGCATGAGCTGTTACGATAGTATTATAAATTTGATCATCACCAATTAAAGATCCTGGATTACCTAACTCAGTTCGAATTAATAATCTTAATGAGGTTCCTACTATACCTGCTCAAATACCAAAGATAAAATATAATGTTCCAATATCTTTATGATTTGTTGAATAAAGTCATTTTCGCTAATAAAATGGCTGAGTTATAAGCGATAAATTGTAAATTTATTTACGAGAAAAATCTCTTTTATTATAAGTCTTATAGTCAATAAATGATGTAAAATTGCAAATTTTAAGGAGTAAACAAATATATAATACTAAGGCTTAAAGAAATTTCTTTTTTTATAATTTTGAAGATTATTAGTTTATATAACTTAAAACCTTTATAAAAATAAAAAAGTTCTAATAATTATACCTAATAAAGAAATTATTCTAAAAATATTTATAATTCTTAATAAATAATTTTTTATAAAATTTTTAAATCATTTTATTTTTAAGTAATTAAATATAATAGATGAATATATAATTCGAATATAAAAAAATAGTATAATTAATCTTATTATAATAAAAATAAATCTAATAATAAATAATTTATTTATAATAAGAAAATTAATAATAATTCATTTAGGGAAAAATCCTAAAAAAGGAGGTAATCCTCCTAAAGATAAAAAATTAATTAATAAAGATATTTTTAAAGAAAATTTTATATTAACAATAAATAATTGATTAATATAATAAATATTTAATATATTAAAAAAAAAGCATATAATTCTAATTAAAAAGGAATATATTATTAAATAAAAAATTCATAAATTTTCTGTTATTATTAATGCTGCTAATATTCATCCTAAATTATTGATTGAAGAAAATGATATTAATTTTCGTAATGATGTTTGATTAATTCCTCCTATTGTTCCTACAATTACATTTAAAATTATAATAAATATTAAAAAATTATTATTTATGTAATATGATAATAAAATTATTGGGGAAATTTTTTGTCATGTTATTAAAATAAAACAATTAAATCAAGATAAACCTTCAATAATATTAGGAAATCAAAAGTGAAAGGGGGTTGATCCTATTTTTATTAATAAAGAAGAATTAATTAAGATAGAGAATAAATTATTAATTTCAAAATTTTTTAATAAAATTAATTTTAATAAAATTGAAAATAAAAAATTAATAGATGCAATAGATTGAGTTAAAAAATATTTTAAGGCTGCTTCTGATGATAAAAGATTTTTAGAATTGGAAATGAGGGGGATAAATCTTAATAAATTGATTTCTAATCCAATTCAACATCCTAATCAAGAATTAGCTGAAATAGAAATTAAAGTTCTAAAAAAAAGAATGAAATAAAAAAATATTTTATTTGAATTTAAATTGAAAAAAATTTAAAATAGGGGGTTATTTTTGTATTAAAAATTCAATAAATATATTTTAGTGTAAGATGCACAATAGTTTTTGATACTATTAGATATAGTTTAATTCTATAAAATATAATAAAGGTAGAAATCTACTTAATTTATCCTATCAGAATAATCCTTTAATCAGGCACTTTATTTTTAAAAAAAAGGGGTTTCCTTTATATTTGGGGTATGAACCCAAAAGCTTAAATTTAGCTTATTTTTAA